TTCACAAAGAAACTGCCCAAGACTAACGATTGTAGATGTCTCTTCACAATAATTGTAATGGAGAAAATACCAATTCAAATTTAATGGATTCAAAATGATGTTACTGCAGGAATAGGGATTATAAATTTTACCATTTTCATCCAATAAATAATATTTAAGTATTTGAAAAATCTGTTTTAAATTATCAAGTTGGAAATAGTTAGTTACCAAGATCTGATTATGAGTTATTAAATGGGAAAATAAATCAAAATTAGAAATTGGAAAGCCTGTTCCTAAGGGGCCCAACAAATTCCTAATTGGAATTAGGGGGTCTTTTTTGATTAATTCTTTTATAATATTGGGAGATTTTACATCGTTGAATGGGCCTATTCGAAAACAATTGGATGATGACAAAATTATCAAAGACTGAGATTCCTTATTTCGATTCAATAACGTATGAATAGTTCCTTGATTTGGATTAAGGGATTCTTGAATCCTTGCCTTGGAATAGGAATAAATGGAAGAAAATGGATTGACATTAGCGCGATCTGATCCATTCTCAGAGATCAATCCTGAACCCGATAGATCGTTCCTTTTTCCGCTATACGAAATAGGTGACTTTGCTAAGTCGATTCTTAGAAAATCTCTAATCAAACCATTTGTCCTTATTTCAACAAAGGAAGCACAGGCCTTTTCAATCTTTTTGTCTTGGTCCCAATTCAACACTAAACAAGTCCGAACTAATTGAATACTTGTGTCCCAAATTTCAAGAATTGGGTCGTAATAAAGGATATAATTGACAACTCGAAGTTGTAGATTATCACTTTCCTGCAAGAGATCCGGCGGGAAAAGTCTTCCTAAATTTATACCATCCGTTTTTTTATATGGGACTACGGGTTGAACCAAAACAAAATATTTTTTTTCATACCTGGAAAGTTTCATTCGTTGGATATATAGCCAATTTTTTAATTTTTTGTATTCTTTGGAATTTTGTTTTCCCCCTCCTGGTGGTATCAATCGGAATGCCTTATTTGTCTTTCCAGGAAAATGGATATCTCCAGAAAATATTATCAGTTTAATTTTTTCTGCTTTTTTCTTCACTCGGACCAATCCGCCTACCCGACTTCTTCTATTTAAAGTGATTTGTGTATCTACCCCAATAATACTATTGTGCCGTACCATTATGGAAGAAGATTCGGACAAAATGTGGACTTCCACGGGAATAAAAAAAAAAGGATTGACTTCCTTTTGGTATTTTGGCCAAAATACCTTGACTCCTCGATACTCAATCAAATCCTCTTCGTTGACGATTGAATTCAGTTCTCTGGTCTCATATTTAGTAAGTCCCGAGCTCTTTCTGATATAGCGAGGATCATCGAAATAAGCAAGAATACTATTTCTACGGAGAATACCATTTCCGGGGATTTCAATTGAGATACCTGAAGAAGGTATTAGTTGGTTCTCGCCTTCTTGAATTGATTCGAGTGGGATGATGACTCTATTTCTTCGCCTCTTTGCCAATAAATAAGAATTCCCCTCGAGAATGGCCGGATATCTAAGATTACAACGACCAATACATGTCATTCGATTAAGTTCTGAATAATCAGGAATCCTATCTCCTTTTTGATTTTTACCAGAAAAATACGAACTAAAAAATTTGTGTCTCACTTGATTATTAGTTACTGAGGGGTTAGAAATATATCTTCGCTTAACAGAAAGAGAATAAGCGTTCATTTGATCTTGATCCTTGTGGATCGAACAGGGGCCTAGACTGGATTTCCAGGGCTCCCCTAATAATATCCATAAATGACTTGTTTTTGGTAAGAGATGAATATTACCATATGTGAATTCAGGTGCATGGTACACATCGGTATTCCAGTGCATTTCACCTTCTGAGTCAGAATAAATATGTTTTCGAACCTTCTCTTTCAAATTCAAAGTGGATGTTCTCGCGCGAATCTCAGCAATGATTTGTTCTGATTCTACATATTGATCGTTTTGAACTAAGAGAAAACTTTTGGGCGGAATACACACATTGTGTATAATATCTTCACTCTCAATAGTTACATACAAGTCTCTAGAACATAGAAAAGCAGGATGTCCATGACGTGTACGTGTCGGATGAACCAAATCCTCATTGAATTTGATTTTTCCATTAGAAGGGGCTCGCACGTGTTCTGCAGTACCCCCTGTGAATACCCCGCCGGTATGAAAAGTTCTTAATGTTAATTGAGTGCCCGGTTCTCCAATCGATTGACCTGCAATAATACCTACAGCTTCTCCCAATTCGACCAGGTCATCATGAGCTGGACTCCGGCCATAACATAATTGACAAATCCAAGATGTACTCCTACAAGTAAAGGGGGTTCGAATAGAGATGGGTTGTGCTCTAAAAGTTATGAATCTATTGACAAGCCCAACCCCAATATCTTGATTTCTAGTAGCAATGCATCGCGAACCTATATATATATGATCTGCTAATACACGCCCAATTAATGTTTGGATAAAAATCCTGTCCGCCATCATTCCATTTCGAGGACTTACAGAAATACCTCGGACGGTGCCACAATCTGTTCGACGTACAACAATGTGTTGAACTACTTCAACAAGTCTGCGCGTGAGATATCCTGCATCTGATGTTCGAATAGCGGTATCCACAACTCCTTTACGAGCTCCGTAGCAAGAAATAATATATTCTGTTAAAGAGAGTCCTTCACGTAAATTGCTTTGAATGGGTAAATCAATCATTTGTCCTTGGGGATCCGACATTAATCCTCTCATACCTACTAATTGATGTACCTGAGAGGCATTTCCTCTGGCTCCCGAAAAAGACATTATATGCACTGGATTAAAAGGATCGGTCATCCGAAAATTAGGATTCATTTCTTGTCGCAAATATTCACTTGTGGCATACCAGATCTCGATCGATTGACGTAATTTTTCTACCGCGTGTACATTCCCATAATGATGGTGTTTTTCCAAAATAAAACTTTGTTGTTCAGCGTCTTGAACTAGCCATCTTTTAGAAGGTATTGTTAAAAGATCATCAATTCCTAATGAAATGGATGCGGCGGTAGCTTGTCGGAAACCCAGAGTCTTTACTTGATCCAGGATATGTGATGTATATCCTATTCCATAGTGATCAATAAATCGACTAATAAGTCGTTTCATGGCAGTTCCGTCTATCACTTTATTGTGAAAGACCTGAGTGGGTCGTTCTGCCATCAGTACCTCCATATTGCGCTGAGTAGAATTTGACAATGGGTTTGAGTCAGTGATTGGAAAACTTCCTTTTATAGATCTTGATTCACGTAGAAATTCCGCAATTCTAGTCCTAGTTAACCCGGTGAGACTCGAATTCCCGCTGGTAGCATAGAATTACAACAGCCCTGCCAAAACCCTTGTATGGCTTCTTCTATTTCTCGATAAAGAGAAATATGACCAAGAGTGGTTCGAATATATATATAAAGAATTTCTTTTTTTATACTTCTTACTATTAGATAGTGTCCATAAATCTCATAATAGGTCCCCAAAGATTCATAGTGAATTTCGATGGGAGTTTCTCTTGCAGCAATAACGCGTTGATCTAGTCGCCACCGCAGCCACAAAGGACTACCTATATTGATTCGTTTTTGCCGATAAGCTCCAATTGCATCATAGGCATTACAAAAAAAGGGTTCTTTTATTTTTGTATACTTATTATCTTCATTTTGATAGTTTCTGCGATTACATGGATTATACCTATTTACACAAATACCCCGACGATTTCCACTCGTTAAGACATAGAGTCCACTAAGCATATCTTGAGTTGGTGCAGAAATGGGATCTCCAATAGTTGGAGACAAAAGATTCATATGAGAAAACATAAGTAAACGTGCCTCTGCTTGAGCTTCCAAAGATAAAGGCACATGAACAGCCATTTGATCCCCGTCAAAGTCTGCATTGAAGCCCTTACAAACTAAGGGATGTAAACAAATAGCACGCCCCTCCACTAAAATAGGGAGGAATGCCTGTATGCCTAATCTATGCAGAGTAGGCGCTCTATTCAACAATACAGGATGGTCATCCAGAATTTCCTGAAGTATTTCCCATACAATCGGTTTTTTTTTCCGAATTTGACTCTTAGCAACTCCGATGTTCGAAGCAAGATGTTTTCTAATTAGGTCGCGAATTACAAATGCCTGGAAAAGTTCTATTGCAATTTCCCGAGGCAATCCACATCGATGTAATGAAAGTGAAGGGCCGACGACAATGACTGACCGTCCTGAATAATCGACCCGTTTACCAAGCAGAGTCTCGCGAACTCTTCCTTCTTTGCCTTCAATTACATCTGAAAGCGACTTGTAAACTCTATTATGATCATCCCTCATTGGTTGTCCACAAATTCCATTATCAAGAAGTGCATCCACGGCTTCTTGTAGCAATTTTTCCTGAGATATTATTAATTCTTCTGGCGTAGCTATACTTGTTGTTAATAGATCTGTAAGAGTATTATTCCGATAGATAATTCTTCTATAGATTTCATTAATATCCGAGGTCACTAGTTTATCCTCATCTATATGATAGATTGGTCTCAACTCAGGAGGAAGAACTGGTAATAGACACAAAACCATCCATTTTGGTTCTATATTTGTTCGAATAAAATGCTTAGCCAATTCCATGCGTCTAAGCAAAAAATCTTTTCTTCTTCCAACTTTCCGATCTTCCCATTCATTCCCTGTGGGTTCCTCTTCCTCCAATTCTTTCCATTCTACCAATGAAGAATCTATAATAATTCGTAAATCTAGATTGGCTAATTGTTGTCTGATAGAGCCTCCCCCGGTGGACATCTCTCGATTTCGAAATGTATCAAAGCTTCGGGTAGTAAAAAAAATGGGGATCCTGTATTTCCAGGGTTGGATTTCATATTCCAATAAACCCCGCAATCGTAAAAAAGTGGGTTTTTTATCTATGGGCCTAGCAAAATAAAAATTGGGATAGGATCTCCCCCCCCTCAAAATCGGACGTGAAAGTTTCCTTTC